TGAGAGTAAGCATTACAAAATCTCCAAGATTAAGATCATTTTTTTTTTATTTTTAGGGGAATAGATTACCTATTTTTTTTGTACCGCGTATGCTATTTTGACATATGACCTATATCAAACTGAAAAAACGAAGTGTTTTTTTTCAAAAAATGAAGTGTTTTTTTTTTCAAAAAATAATGAATTTAGGAGAATATTAACAATTTCATCGAAAACTTACAGCAGCCTGCCAAACAAAGGCTAAGAGAAAAAAGAATAGAGGTATAATAGGCATAATGTCTATGAGTGGATTGAAAAAAGCATAAGCCTCGGGCAATTTGCCGAAGAAAAAACTACTCGAACTCAAATAAGGGATAGAATTAAGACAGATACAGATTAAACTAAAGATATTAAGCATAACAAAAATTTCGTTCTTGTAGATTAGATAATTTGATTTTGATTGAGTCATTTTTATAATATTAAGGTCAAAATGAAAAAGGCAGGCCAAAAAATCCTTCTTTTTTTTTTGAACTCTCCCAAATCAAAAACCCTCTTTCAATTCTCAAACGAGAATACAAAGAATTTGACTTTCATACAATATCTTAATTGAATTCCATGTAATGATCAATTAATTTTTTTCTATTTCTCCATATATAGAAGCCTAGCAACAATATATTACATACTAGAATTGACGAATAACCAATATTAATATTATATTAGTATTTATTAATGTTGAATAAATGGGGCGTGGCCAAGCGGTAAGGCAACGGGTTTTGGTCCCGTTACTCGGAGGTTCGAATCCTTCCGTCCCAGACCCTCAGAATCAAGTGTCAAATGCAGTTGGAAATAAAGATCTTTATTTTTTTAATTCAAGAATCAAGAATTTTTGGGTTAATCATTCATCTTATAGGCGATATTCCTACTATTTAGATAATTAGATAAATATGAAGTTCATATTAAAGTTAGTTCCTTGAAGGGTCTCTATTTTCTTCCCCAAAACCTAAAGTAAAAAAAAAAAAATGGTGTAGCCTAATTCTACATTTGATTTGCAATATACTAAGTAAGGCATAAAGCTTTTCATTTTTATATGGATTTTGCTTTATTTCAGGTTCAAGTTCAAGCCAAGAACCTTTACGTCAATTCTATGGTAGATACGAAAAGATCAGACTTCCTATGATTATGATTTTTTAACTTCAATTTTTATGATATAAATCTTTGCTTTGGTACTCGAAGAAGTGTGATAAATTTATATATTATCGATAAACTTTCCAACCTTTATGGGTCATTGGAATAGTTTATTTTTATTTGATTTAATATATATTTTATTCTGGAATTGGGAACTCATTTTATATTATATATATTATGTATTGTATTTCATTATATTCATATGATATGGAGTTAAAAATGGAATCCTTGCTGAGTGAGCCCTTTACAGAAAGTAAGGAAAGGAAAATACTTAATATAATATTAATTATATTAAATAGATAATATCTATTATAATATAATAGATATTAATAAAATGGATATAAAATAGAAAGCATATTGACCGACCATATGATATATAATAAATACATATTATATATTATATAAAAATATCATAATACATATCAGTTGATCCAATGACTATTCATGATTTCATATTGAATCAATTCCATATCGGTTTTGAAATTAAATTAGAGAAATGTTATGGTAAAACTTCGTTTGAAACGATGTGGTAGAAAGCAACGTGCGACTTGAAGGACATGATTTACTGTGGATTTTGACATCCGCCATTTTCTATACGAATGAAGATGCTCTTGGCTCGACATAGTTTGTTCTGTTTTACTAGGAACCTAATTTGTGTTGGGTTCTAATCTAAAAAAAGTACATGATGAAGCTCGAGCAGAAAGTATTGATTCATTTACTGGGGGAAGAATCTAGGGTTAGTGACACTAAAAATCAATAAGTTGAACCAACTTTGTAAGTATATCCTCCATATATAAATTGAAAAGGGTTAAAATTCAAACAAGTTTTAAATTAAAAAAGTAAGTAAGATTTGTCGGAATTCGTAAAACTATTTCGATCATAAAGTGTATCACAAGGGAATCAATCTCTCATATTTCTTTCTATAGAAAGAAATATGAAAAAAGCAAAAGGTATGTTGCTATCTTTTTGAAAGGAGTAAGTATCACCAAAGTAATGTCTAAACCCAATGATTTCACAAAACAAGGATAAAGGATTCCGGAACAAGGAAACACTATTTTCAATTGTCTCAACAATTGGATCAAAATAAAATGTGGAATAAAAATTGATTTGAGACGAGACAAACAAAAGAGGTTAGAGACGGCTCAATAAATATCTAAGGATTTCCTCAGAATTAACCAACTTGAGTTATGAGTACGAATGAGATCTTTATTTTTTTCTTAAGGAAAGAGGAAGAAAAAACTACTTTAATAAAAGTCTAATTCATTATTTATTCATTATTTGATATAATTATATAGTATCATAGTTGCCGTTATATACAGAAATTAGAATCATTTTTTCTCGAGCCGTATGAGGATAAAACCTCCTATACGTTTCTAGGGGGGGCATTGTTTATCTACATCTATCCCGATGAGCCATCTATCGAATCGTTGCAATTGATGTTCGATCCCGAAGAGAAGGAAGAGATCTTCGAAAGGTAGGTTTTTATGATCCGATAAAGAATCAAACCTATTCAAATGTTCCCGCTATTCTATATTTCCTTGAAAATGGCGCTCAACCCACAGTAACTGTTCATGATATTTTAAGGAAGGCAGAATTATTTAAAGAAGGAATATTGGATTAACTGTTAATTTAATTAAAATTAAAGTCAAAAAATTTTTAATAAAAATAAAAAAAGAGAGGGTCCTAGCATCTATCTTTGTGTAATTATTTCTCCAGAATTTGTTTGTTCTTTTTTTGCTCACTTATTATAATTTATTTTTTATTGTTGGAATTTACCGACAAAGACGGGGTCAATTTAGGTTATTGTACCTCTATTGATTGAATCAACTCGATATTTTTCTATACTCTGCCTTTATTTATTTTTGCATTAAAATTTATTTTCTTACTTATATTGTGCCAATCCAACACAAGGCCTTAATTTTATTTATTAAGAATTTTTTTATCAGCATTCTATTCATATTGACAATGGCGTACCGAACAAATATAATTTGATACAAATATAATTTGATCGTAGATAAATAAAATAGATTTGTTTATTCCTGCCCCATATTGCTTTTTTCTTTGCTTTATCCTTAGTCAAAAGTTAAATGATGTGTTTACTTAATTTACTGTCATACAAGACGTAATGGAATGGATCAAGTGTTTTTAATCCAATTCTACCTATATTTAGTGGATTGGTGTTTATAATTGATTAAAAAATTTTTCTTTTAATTTGATTTGTTGCTAGTTCAATGTTTTTATTTTGGCGGAATCCTGTATTGCAATCAATCCCATTTTTTTTTTATCGTATCTACAATTCGGGTTGCTAACTCAACGGTAGAGTACTCGGCTTTTAAGTGCGACTATGATCTTTTACACATTTGGATGAAGCAACGAATTCGTCCAGACTATTGGTAGAGTCTATATAAGACCACGACTGATCCTAAAAGGTAATGAAGGAAAAAACAGCATGTCGTAATAATTTTTATTAAAATAGAACTTTTAATTTATCCTTACTTAACTGTAATATATTTTATATATGTTATTTTTGGAAGGAGACAAAGGAAATTCATATTTATAGTTGGGTCTAGTGAATAAATGGATAGAGTCTTTATAGGCCTAATTTTGGTAAAACAAAAAGCAACGAGCTTATATTCTTAAATTGGAATAATGACCCGATCTAATTAGATGTTAAAAATAGATTAGTGCCAGTGCGGAAAAAGGGTTTTCTGCGAGTGAATAATGGATTTTTTTTTTTTTTTTTTTTGAAATAAATCCTAACTATTCTCTATTTATAGGTTGGAAACGGATGTGTAGAAGAAACAGTATACTGATAAAGTAAAAAGTAAAGAGAATCAAAATTTTTCCAAAATCAAAAGAGCAATCGGGTTGCAAAAATAAAGGATTTTTTACTCTCTTGTCATTTTAACGAAGGAAAAACCCATTGTATAGAAAAGGAGAGGAAAGAGATCCTGTTGATTGGATTCTAGGTCTCCGGGGTATAGGTTCTTACTATTCTTACTATATAATTATATCTACATAATTATATACATAATTATATACCCTGTTCGGACCATATTGCACTATGTATTATTTTATAACCCCAAAAATGCCTCTTGTCCTATGTCTCTGTTTCAAGTCAAAAATTTAAATGGAAGAATTACAAGGGTATTTCAAAAAAGCTAGATCTCCGCAACAACACTTCCTATATCCGCTTCTCTTGCAGGAGTTTATTTACACACTTGCTTATGATGATGGTTTAAAAGGTTCAATTTTTTATGAACCCACAGAATTTATTGGTTATGACAATAAATCTAGTTTAGTACTTATAAAACGTTTAATTACTCGAATGTATCAACAGAATTTTTTGATTTATTCGGTTAATGATTCTAACCAAAATGGACTCCGTGGGCACATCAATTATTTTTATTCTCATTTTTTTTATTCCCAAATAGTATCTGAGGGTTTTTCAGTCATTGTGGAAATTCCATTCTCGCTGCGATTAGTATCTTCCCCCGAAGAAAAAGAAATACCAAAATCTCAGAATTTACGATCTATTCATTCAATATTTCCCTTTTTAGAGGATAAATTATCTCATTTAAATAATGTGTCAGATATATTAATACCCCATCCTATCCATTTGGAAATTTTGGTTCAAATCCTTCAATACTGGATTCAAGATGTTCCTTCTTTACATTTATTGCGATTCTTTTTACATAAATATCATAATCTGAATAGTTTTATTCAGAATAATAAAACTATTTATGTTTTTTTAAAAGAAAATAAAAGACTATTTTGGTTCCTCTACAATTCTTATGTATCTGAATGTGAATTTTTATTGGTTTTTCTTCGTAAACAAT